TTTTCTGACTGAAAACAAGGCCTGGATCTTTCTATTTCATTTTATTCTTATCCTTTCCTGGGGGTGGACTCTCTATAACATAACGAAAACGTAAATTTCGTATTAATTTAACTATTTTACATTTCGATTAATTAATAAAATGAGTTGAAATTCAAAATTTATAATACAATATTAATCTAATAGTAAGATATTAATCTAATAGTTCGATTCTGTTTCGAATTCTAAATAGATAGTATGGAATAAAATTAGATCTAATTTCAATTTAATTGTAAAATAGAGTAAGTAAATAAAATAGAACAAAAATTCAAATGTCATTTGAATTTAAAAATGAAAAAGAATTTGAAATTAGATATTTCTATTATTCTTTTCTATATTAATTAGGAATAACTAAAAATGAGCGGTTAATAGCTAAGATTTCAGTAATTTACTTTAAAATGGAATTCCTATGCATGTACAATTTATATTATGTAAGCCCGCTTAGCCCTTTGTTTAGTTCAGAGGTTAGAGCATCGCATTTGTAATGCGATGGTCATCGGTTCGATTCCGATAGCCGGCTTTTCTCTATTTCTTTGATTTTTTTTTTCAAATCAAAGAATATTGAAAAGGCTTCTTTACTTTTTTATTTGTATACTTTTTTATTTGGATCTATACAATACGACGGGATATTGGTTCAATTCATCCCATTAATTATTCTTTGTAATATAATATTTCAGTCGATTTCACCATATTTTTCATATTTATGAGTTAGTTCAGTTTTACTTTAATTAAAGTTTATGAAATTTCAATAAGGAGTCTTTATGTCACGTTACCGAGGACCTCGTTTCAAAAAAATACGTCGTCTGGGGGCTTTACCGGGACTAACTAGTAAAAAGCCTAACGTCGTAAACGATTTGAGAACTCAATCGCGTTCGGGTAAAAAATCTCAATATCGTATTCGTTTAGAAGAAAAACAAAAATTGCGTTTTCATTATGGTCTTACAGAACGACAATTACTTAAATACGTTCGTATTGCGGGAAAAGCCAAAGGTCCAACAGGTCAGGTTTTACTACAATTACTTGAAATGCGCTTGGATAACATACTTTTTCGACTGGGTATGGCTTCGACTATTCCGCAAGCCCGCCAATTAGTTAATCATAGGCACATTTTAGTTAATGGTCGTGTAGTAGATATACCGAGTTATCGCTGTAAACCCCGAGATATTATTATGGCGAGGGATGAACAAAAATCGAAAGCTCTTATTCAAAATTATCTTGATTCATCCGCCCATGAGGAATTACCAAAGCATTTGACTTTTTACCCATTGCAATATAAAGGAGTGGTCAATCAAATACTAGATAGTAAATGGGTTGGTTTGAAAATAAATGAATTGTTAGTTGTAGAATATTATTCTCGTCAGACTTAAACCAAACTAAAAAAACAAGGGAAGGGTTGGGTCAAAAATTTTCCCCGTTCGCCTAAGTAGAGAGACCAAGGTAAGGGGTTAGTTTTATTCCTTGTCCACCCTTTCCAGTCGTTTCTGTAACACAGAAATTAAGAATAGAGAATCTCTATCATGGTATTCGTTGTTATTTGATTTGATACATTCCGATCAATAAGATTGGCTAATTGAATTGAGGTACGGAAAGAGAGGGATTCGAACCCTCGGTAAACAAAAGTCTACATAGCAGTTCCAATGCTACGCCTTCAACCACTCGGCCATCTCTCCTACATAATGATTATGTCCCCGAAACTGAGTGAATCGCGAGCCATTCATATTAGATATAGGTGCATACAATCAATTCTAACTATAAAAATAGAATACTTTTGACCTTTTATTTGATTATATGGTGTATACTCGCTATACACACACGCCAAACCGGAAGGTTATTTGATTTTCATCATAGAATTATTATTCGATTCTTTTTCCTCGTTGGATTAGAATTCACTCAAAATTTCTCGAACCATCCTAATCTATAGGATAACTTTTTTAATTCGGATTCGTCCTTCGATGAAAACGGAATAGTTCCCTTCTTTCTAAGATTTCTACATTTGAATGAAATCTAATCCGATTTAAATATTGCTTATTTTTTATTCAATTCTGCCAAAAACAAAAAAAAATTTGAGTTGAGTGAGTAGGTTGAGTGAGTAGGAGTCATATCTTTTTTTTGAGTCCGTTTTTATGTTATTTCGTACTGTCCAATCCCTTTGTTTGTGGGATCATTTTCTCACGAGAAGTAAGTAAAAGAAATTTTTAAATGGATTGCTACCTATGCCTAGATCTCGGATAAATGGAAATTTTATTGATAAGACCTTTTCAATTGTAGCCAATATCTTATTACGAATAATTCCGACAACTTCAGGAGAAAAAGAGGCATTTACCTATTACAGAGATGGTGTGATTTGATTATTATTTTTTTTTACCGCCCTAAATCTTAAGAGAAAGGCACATTAGTTGGGATAGCAAGAAAAAGATAGAAAAAAATCTCCGCTTGTTGAAGGTGAAGTTTGTAAATAAAACAATTCCTTCTATCGTGTATCCTCGATTAATGCAGCCTCAGATGCTTCAATTGTCAATTCTAGCATTGAGCGAAAGGTTATCCCTATAGGTTCTATATTGCGGGTCAGCCCTCCTCTACTAGTACCAATAGGGGGCAGAGGGGAAGAAGCACTACGTCTAGGAATCAACAAGACGAAAACTTTGTTAGCAAATTTCCCTTTCTTTATCTGGACAGGGGCTAAAGAAAAGAATGGTTGGGACAACAAACATCCATCTTGTTCGTACTTTGGATACCCATATAACCATCGAAGACTGTTGAAGTGACTAATTCCTAGAAATTAAGTGGCGTTGAGGACAAAGAAATTGTTGGAGTTACCATTTTATCTAGTAACAACATGCTTGATGTTAAGAAAAGGTCTTTTGCAGAAAGGTTGGCTAGAGATTTATTCTAAAAACACTAGCCCTACTTCGTTCATAATGATAAGATTTCCATCTTTTTTGATTCCGTGTTATTTTTATTTCTCATTATGCACATAAGGGAGGAGCCGTATGAGATGCAAATCTCACGTACGGTTCTGGAACGGAGATTCCTTGAATCGAATGACGACCGTAACGGATGTCGGCTCAATCGGAAGGAAATTATGCGGAAGCTTTACAAAATTATTATGAAGCTATGCGACTAGAAATTGATCCCTATGATCGAAGTTATATACTCTATAACATAGGCCTTATCCACACAAGTAACGGAGAACATACGAAAGCTTTAGAATATTATTTTCGAGCACTCGAACGAAATCCGTTCTTACCACAAGCTTTTAATAATATGGCCGTGATCTGTCATTACGTGCGACTATCTCCACTATAGAAAAAGGAAAAGAAAGAGCAAATCTCCTAGTAACTACTAGAAAAACAAGGCTTTCTACATATAATCGTCCAAAACAACGATTTTTATCAGCTGTAGCAAAGAAATAAACTTCATAGAAGTCGAAATATGAAGAAATCGATATGCCTAAATAGTTTGATTCTATGGATAGGATAAAGGGTCTAATTGATAGGGAAGCACCGTAAAGATCAATTAGCGAGATTTTGGACTGATACAATAAGAACTGCTCGCTTATATCAAAATATACGATCTACTTATGTAATAGGGTAGATCCCCCTAAAGCGTTGAGCAGCGGTGTAGCATCAGATCCCAAAGATAGTAAATTTTTTCTTCATAAGAAAGAAAAGACTTTTTCAAAGATTCTATATAAATTTATATATGAAAATATGAAACCGGGATAGTTACCTTTCAGAAATTTATAAAAATAGTGGAATATCTATGCTTTATTTTTCTGAAGGTGGGAAAAAAGAAAAAACGGATTATTAATCAAAATTCAAGTTTGAAACTTATGTAATTAACCTCTTTTGGTTAACTTGAAAAAAAAAAACTGAGATATCATACCAAAAGAATTAACTGCCGAGCCGTATGAGGCAGGAAACTCTCAAGTACGGTTCTAAGGGAAGGAAATTACCCGCCTATTCCGACCGTGGAGAACAGGCCATTCGGCAGGGAGATTCTGAAATTGCGGAGGCTTGGTTCAATCAAGCCGCTGAGTATTGGAAACAAGCGATAGCGCTTACTCCTGAAAATTATATTGAAGCGCAGAATTGGTTGAAGACTACAAGGCGTTTCGAATAATAATTGTTTTATTATTTCGAAATTTATTGTTTTTTCGAATTATATATATATTTTTTGTTATATAAAAAATAACCCGTAACCCCTTTGTTATAATGTTATAATTAATTGTTTGTTGTCCCCATCAGTCAAATAAAAGTTTGGGGAAAAACAAACCAATCAAAGAATTTTATTTTTTCCCTATTGAAACTACTAAATCTCCTTTGGTATTTCGTAGGGCTAAAAGATACATAGATACAGTAAAGAACATATTTTTTCCCTATTGAAACTACTAAAAGATATCTTAGCTTAAAATGACAAAATCTAAATATAAGTACTGGGATGTCTCTTAGTAATAACTAGCGGCTGTTTACATAATTTTGAATAGAGTAATATGTTCTATGAATAGGCCAAGTTGCACAAAAAAATTGTTTTTGAGTCAATTTCAAGCCCAGAAAGGGTTTTATAGGTCCGTTGAGCGCCTCATGGCTATGTCATAATAGATCCGAACACTTGCTCTGGATTGACTTCCAGGTCATAATTGCTCTAGTGAATAACTAAAGAAACTAGATAGATGGGAGATAGAAGAGAAAGAAACTAATTATAAAAATCTCTCATAGGTTCACTAATTTCTTGACTGTTGGCAGGTTTCTTTGTATGTGTTGTCCGGAAAGAGGAGGACTCAATGATTATTCGTTCGCCGGAACCAGAAGTCAAAATTTTGGTAGATAGAGATCCCGTAAAAACGTCTTTCGAGGAATGGGCCAGACCTGGGCATTTCTCAAGAACAATAGCTAAAGGGCCTGATACTACCACTTGGATCTGGAACCTACATGCTGATGCTCACGATTTCGATAGCCATACCA